TATTCTGTTTACTGAATCACATGAAATTTTATCCAACTCCATATTTGGAATGAAATGTATGAACTACGTTTGAACGGAGGAATAAAGAGAATTTTCTACTTAAATTGGAAGTTGCAACAGATCAAAATGGAAAGGAATTGATAAAACAGTCCTAGAAACAGAATTCTGTCACTTAGACTTATTAAAGTTAAAGTCATAAGGTTTTGTATATAATAGCAAAACAAAAAGGATTTCAATTATACCATTATTATGATATTACATATTCGAATTCGAATTTGAGAAAAATAAAAGGATTCGGTATTTGGGAGATAAATACAAAGACAGAAAAATCAGAAACAACATAGGATCCATTTTTTTAGCACTTAACCGTCTTTATGTTAGAGATTTCGTTATTCAAAAAAAAACGATTCGCAGAGAAGAGAAATATTTCTACTTTACTGATTTTTGAATAGAATATGATTTGAAGTGTATAAGAAGGGTTGCACTTATTAAACACGTATGCGGATAGCTATAATATCCGACTTCTCTTTTATTGCTGGTTCTATTCGGGACAGTCCGGGTCGTGTTCTATCAAAAGAGAATTTCTATTTAATGCAAAATTGAAGTGAAGTAGGATAATTTTATGATAATTACCTATAGACAATATATCTAAATAATAGATATCTGTGTAACAATTTATGTTCTGGGGTTTACATATACTGATATGTTTTGTTATAATTGAAATTGAGAAGGATTTTTTGATTGAAAAAATAAATACTGATTAGTTCTGTCTCAATTTGTATTTTCTTATGTCATTAGGAAAACACAATTTGCGATTCAAATCCCAGAATCGTCATTAATTCGAACTAAGCAGTCAATAGTTAATGGTTCAAGTTTGTCGGCTGAAAATCCACATTTGATTTCTCAATAGAAAAGCCAGAGAATGTTTTTAGCATTGTGGATTTTCCAATACTATACAATCAATCGAAGGGATGGATAAAATCCAAAAAGGGTGTTTCTTTTAGGAAAAGGATTAAGGAAAACAGGAGTCAAAATCCAAATACAATAAAACTTCAGCAATCTGGGAAAATTTTCATCTATTTTGTATTATTTTGGCGGCATGGCCGAGTGGTAAGGCGGGGGACTGCAAATCCTTTTTCCCCAGTTCAAATCCGGGTGTCGCCTGATCAACAAAAAAACTCGAAATCTCTTCTTCTCTTCGGTTCCGCTTATAGAACTTGCAGAATTCTTCCCCGTTAGAAGCAGAGGAAACAGACTGTTAATGCTTTGTTGATTCTAAGCATGTGGTCTGAGGGTTTTCTAAACAAAAAAGAGTGTGAATGCTCGTTCGCATCTAGGATTCAAGGAAATATTCGAATCTACTGGTAGAGGGTCTATCAAGACTTCACGATTCCCTTCTATTACTAAGGGAGTGTCTAATGACTGGATCTTGAATCAGATTGTAGAGCCTGAATAGGAAATCTGATTCAATTAAGAGTTTTGGAAGGAGGTGCAATATACGACGGACTCGCGAGAATCTCCGAGTGCTCAGGTATCCAACCAATATTAGATTGGATTGATAATTGACTTTTATAGAAAAAGGGGCAAACAGAAAGAATTTCTTTGCGGCAACCCCTAGACAAGCCCCCTCTTTCAGAGCGATAATGGGGAAGGGGGGTACCGGATCAAATGGGGAAATAGAGGTCTGTAATAGATAGAGATTTCTGGTTTTTCGTGATTTCTCCCTTGTCTGTTTTTACTTACTAAGGTCAACAAAACAAAAAAAGAATAGGCCTTATTATTCTTATTCCTACATTTTCCCATTCCCTTCGGATCTTACTACGTATTTTGCTTGTGTTTAATCTTTCCCGATTCGAAATCATAATCGATTTATTGGATTGGTTTCTCGATAGTGTTCGGTCAGAATCCCTTTTTGACTCTGCGCCATGGATTCCACTATTATTAGGGAGGAATAATGGAAAAATTCCTTCGTATTTATAGAGATAGGGGACATAATTCACATGGATATAGTAAGTCTCGCTTGGGCTGCTTTAATGGTAGTCTTTACATTTTCCCTTTCACTCGTAGTGTGGGGAAGAAGTGGGCTCTAGAAGTACTACTAATTGAGTTGAGGAATCAAACCGTATCAATCGTTTTATAGATCGTTCTGCAACGCGTTTTGAACTATTTAAAATCAAAATCTCTGAATTTCGAATCCCATTGGACTCCAATGGAGTTATCTATGATATGAATCATACTCTTTCTCTCAAAGAGATATTTCAGTGATTCCCGTGTTTGTATTTCGAAAAGAAAGGGATTCCGATGATTGGAAATTTCTTCTAACCTAAAATTCTTCCGAAATTTTCTATTTCAATCAATGGAATGAGCTCTTACTGTCTTTATAGATAGATACTGAGAAAGACTAGACTTTTTTTTATTTCTTTCCCTCTTTATTGTTCAAAGAAGAAGACGTTTTGTTAAGTGTATACGCACTTTCTATGAGAAATGATATAGAGATAGT